GGGCAAAACTCATTAAAAAAAAGAAATAGGATTGGAATCGACACATTGATTTTTTTTTCACCATTCTTTTGAACCGTATGCATCCAAAGGTGCACGTACGGTTCCTCAGGGATACAATTTTGTCCTAATCAACCGACTTCATCGAGAAAGATTACTTTTTTTAGGCCAAGAGGTTGATAGCGAGATCTCGAATCAAATTGTTGGTCTCATGGTATATCTCAGCATAGAAGATAATACTAGGGATCTTTATTTGTTTATAAATTCTCCAGGTGGATGGGTAATACCAGGAATAGCCATTTATGATACTATGCAATTTGTGTTACCAGATGTACATACAATATGTATGGGATTAGCCGCTTCAATGGGATCTTTCATTCTGGTCGGAGGAGAAATTACCAAACGTCTAGCATTCCCTCACGCTTGGCGCCAATGAGTTTTTTTTATTTGAGAAAAAAAAAGAATACTATGCCTTCGCTGTATCGAATATGAATCAAATAAAGAATAAGTAATAATAGCATGGCACTTCGAGTTCGATATGAACAAACCATTATTGTTTTTTTTCTAACATGAGATTTTGTATCGAAATAGTAGTATGAAAGAAGGGTTATTCCCAATTTGATTTTCTGTGTCAAGCAAGAGTCAATTTCAGCGTCACAAACCATTCTTCTTCCACAACAGAAGTCTCTTTCTTATTTTTATGTTATGAGAGGAAAGAATAAAAAAAAAAGGAAAAAATAATTTTTTCCTTCTTAGATCTTATCAAAAAGAAACTTTGGGATTGCTAAACCACAGACGAGATAAATATATAAAGCAACAGAACCATCATAGTATCTTTTTAACTACTACGTAAAGGAAGGGTGGTAAATGGATCATTTAATGATTTGGATCATATAGGTTCTATTTATTCTTTTTGATAAAAGAAATTCTATCAAAAAAAGAAAATCCATTGCAGAGCCGTATGCAATGTACAAAAGATGCCTGTACGGTTGTTTCATTCTATTTTTTATTGTTATTTTGATTCCCCTTACTTTAATCCATCCAATCGTGCGATATATAGATAGAAGAACCATTCATGATGTTATATCAATATCATCAGGGTTATGATTCACCAACCTGCTAGTTCTTTTTACGAGGCACAAGCAAGGGATTTTATCCTGGAAGCAGAAGAACTATTGAAGCTTCGCGAAACTCTCACAAAAGTTTATGTACAAAGAACGGGCAACCCTTTATGGGTTATATCCGAAGATATGGAAAGGGATGTTTTTATGTCAGCAACAGAAGCTCAAGCTCATGGCATCGTTGATCTTGTCGCGATCAAAAATGAAAATACTGGGAATTCCATATAATTCCATATAAATATATGGATTCCTTTTAAAAATTCAAAATTTACGTGTGAATAGAAATCATTCATAATCATCAATCATCAGGTTAAGATCGATCTAAGCCAACCCGCTCTATTCTATCTAGAATGAGATTCTATAGACACACCATGCCAACCATTAAACAACTTATTAGAAACGCAAGACAGCCAATAAGAAATGTCACGAAATCTCCCGCTCTTCGAGGATGTCCTCAGCGTCGAGGAACATGTACTAGGGTGTATGTGCGACTCGTTAAGTTCAGATCATGAGTTTGAAGAAATGCAAAAATTTTTTCCGGTATCAACAACCACTACCAATGAATTAGGATAGATAGGGTGGAACACGGCCTTTTGATTGACTAGTATCAAGATCTATTATCTACTTAATTATTTTATGAATTTATGGTTTCTATTGGTGCAAATCCAATCACTCCATTTGAGATGAGAAGGAATTCTCCATTGGTAACAAAAAGTTATCCATTAAGCGGAGGAAAAAGGTTATGCTCCTATTCCTTTTCTTGAAAAAAAACGGACTAACAAGGTCAGCTACCTAGCCAACTTTCAGAATTAAATACCGTCACTGTATGGATAGCTTTTGTGTGAAAAGGACTATTACTTTAGAATTAGAATTGAAAAAAGAATTCTAATTTAAAAATGGATGGGTAGAGCCAAAGAGTGTGAACTATACAAGTTCACAAGAAATTTTGATGAAATGAAAGAAGAGGCTCCGGTGTATAGAGAGGACCTCACCGTTTCAGAAGTTGCCATAGAAACGAGGAAACCCACTATTCTTTCTTCTTTAGTAGCAGTCGAATTTCTTATTTCCAGGCGAGATACTTTGAAGAAAGAAAAAATCGTGGTCGGGAAGGTCATAGTCGCAAAAGCCATTGGAATTTATATTTTATATATTGGAAGAATCCGTTTTGTTATTAATCGACCGGAAGAAAAGGATGACTGAAAGAAGAGAAATCAATTAGTTATTCAATAAAGTTTCATTTGATTCAATGACCAGAGTTAAACGAGGATATACAGCTCGGAGACGTCGAAAAAAGATTTGTTTATTTGCATCAACCTTTATAGGGGCTCATTCAAGACTGACTCGAATGATTACTCAACAAAGAATGAGAGCTTTGATTTCCTCTCATCGAGATAGGAGCAGGAAAAAGAGAGATTTTCGTCGTTTGTGGATCACTCGGATAAATGCGGTAACTCGTGAGGATAGGCTATTCTATAGTTATAGCCTCTTCATCCACAATCTGTACAAAAGACAATTGCTTCTGAATCGTAAAATACTTGCGCAAATAGCCCTATCAAATAAGAATTGTTTTGATATTATTTCAAATAAAATTATCAATTAAAAAGAAAAGAATACAAATCAAATAAAGGAATAAAAGAATCTTAATAAAATCTATTATACAGGAAACAAGAATGATTGAAAAAGGATTTCCCGGAGAATGGACTCCGGGAAGATAGAATAAAAATAAATTAAGATTTGATTAGTAGGAAAAAACGAACATCTTTCAAGAAAAAAAGATTTATTCCCCATTTTTCCTTTTTTAGAATACAAGAATCAAATCTGGATTCTAGTTTTTTTTCGAACAAAACATTAATATGAGCTTGAGTTCTGATTGGAGTTTTGAAGAGTCTATCTATTTATTTTTGGTTCTAGGACCAGTAGTTCTAGGAATCGACTCCACTCTCTCCAATTGTTTCTCATTATTACGAAAAGGTAACAAAGATAAAATACGAGCTTGTTTTATAGCAATAGTAATTAATCGTTGTTGTTTCAAAGTCAATCTATTCGTCCGTCTAGATAAGATTTTTCCTTGTTCACTAAGAAATCGACTAATTAAACTCATGTTTCTATAATCGATTCGATCCCCCGATCCGATTGGGGGTAAACGCCTACGAAAAGATCGCTTGGATTTACGAAAAGGTTGTTTGGATTTATCCATGGTTTGATTATTCCTTGTTTGTTTATTCCTTCGATATAAAAGAATCTATAAAATAGAATCCTCTTTTTTTTCTTATTCATTTATGATTCGACCAAAATAGTATTTGGTTTGTATTATATATGTTAAGATGTAAAGTTCTTACTCTTCCCACTACTTGGAAAAATCAAACACGAATTCTTTTCTATCTATTTCTTTATTTCCCCATGAATCGTATACTTTTGACAATAGCGACAAAATTTTCTAAATTCTAGTCGATTGGGTGTATTGTGTCGATTCTTTTGAGTAATATATCTAGAAATGCCCAGCAATTCTTTATTGATATCCTTTCGAACACAACAGGTACATTCCAAAATCACTATAATTCTAATATCTTTACCCTTGGCCATGAACCTCCTTTTCATTTTGGATCGACTTCGTTCACTATGGAATTTCTAACTATTTTCTTTTTTGAATTATTAGAATTCGAATGACTTCGAAGTACTAGAATCTAAAATGAACTTACTATAATACTATCTTACTATAATACTATAAATATAAAGAAAAAGAGTCATATTCATTAATAGAAGAATATTAAGAATATCGTAATAATTAATTAATACAATTTTTTCTAACTATGAATCATTTCTATACTAATCTTAGTATTTTCTTCTTTCTATGTTATAATTTCGTGGAACCGTCCCTAGACTGGATCCACATTTCCATTTCTTTTCTCCCAAAATTTCACTGTATTTTGACTGAGATTCAATACACTCTTTCTTTTTTTTTAGGATAGATTAGGATATAAAAGAAAAAAAATTTAGAGCCATGTTACGTAGAATTGTATCTCAAATCTTCTTCATTTTTTATCAATACAAGAATTTCATCAGGATGAAAAAAAGGGGAATGACAAGGCATCTGGAAATAAACGATTAATTTCTATCAATAGACCTGCTAAAAACCCAAACCATAAAGTGGTTAACACAGGTGCCGTTGAGAGATATGTTTTTATATCTTGCATTGAAAATCCTCCTTCTTCTTTTATTTTCTCTTTTTTTTCTTATTTATTTTCTTTGTATTGTATATTGTAAGAATTGTATATTGTAATACATATATAGTCCTAGTTCGCTATTCTAATAAATAGATCATAGATAATCCGATATTTTAATTTTAGTTCAAGATCTTTTGTTTTTGCTTGAATTGAAATTAGAATTAGGAATTACTAACTAAAATGCATATGTACAATGACCCATCAGATTCAATTTTGCCGCCCCTAAAAAAAATGACAAGAACATTCTCTACCTATCTATATCTATAGAATAGGTAGAGCAAAAAAGAAGGATGTGGAAAAAAAGATATGGATTTTATACAATGACACACTGTATAACAATTTTTCAAAGGGATGTAGCGCAGCTTGGTAGCGCGTTTGTTTTGGGTACAAAATGTCACAGGTTCAAATCCTGTCATCCCTACCTATTCTTTTGAGAGATTCCTTGAGTAAGATCAGTCAATTTTGGACATAATATTTCATTTTTACATACTATACGTACACACAATAAACTTCGGGGATAAAAAAATCCTTTTCTTTACAATTGTATCTACTTTTATATATCTATTGTTATAGGATCTAAGAAAGCGCTCTTAGTTCAGCTCGGTAGAACGCGGGTCTCCAAAACCCGATGTCGTAGGTTCAAATCCTACAGAGCGTG